TTTATCCATAACATGTTGAATCGTATACATAATACGATGGTTTAGATCGATCTTAACCGGATGATTATGTCATGATTTTAACGTCAAAGTAATTGCCACACGATTCCAAATTAAGATGCCAGTTATTTTTATTTGGTATACACAAATTTTGGAATCTTTTAGAATAATAATAGAATATTTTCTAATAATACTATACTAATAGAGAGTATGGTAGAAAAAACGATTCATATATTTCTTTCTACCATACTATCAGATCGGATTGAATACTGCCGATTCTAGTGGAATCCTAATTTTATGTGATAAAATTAATCAATCCAATTGAAAATTGGATTCGGATAGGGATACAAAAGAATAGTCCATTTTTTCATTTTCAAAAGCTAAAAATTGGAATCGAAAATGAAGAAGATTTTCTTGATTCATTTTTAGATCTAATTGATACGTCATTGGATTAGTCTCCTATATTAGAATCAGATGTAAGACAAGTCATATGTACATCTGTTTGCTTTCAGATACCAGATATGGTACAGGATATATAGGAAAAATGTATCATCAACTAATTTTCAATCGTGGTTACATGTATATCCTAACCATACTGAACCGACTGCCATTATTAGTATCAAACCAATAGCGATTCATATAAGCTAAATTTTCGAATCGATAATTAGGCCAAAGAAAAAATTTTCATTTTAGGACTTGATCTCTATATTGACCACAATATTCTCCCTTGCTCTCATTGCTAAATATTAGATTTCTATCCACACTATACCCAGCCCAGTTTTTAAATAGAAACAATTTCGAATTCTCAATTCTCTACGACGTCTAGACGATAAAAAATTTTCAGGAATAAGCAAATCATAATGATTGATGTAGAGATTCCCAGTTTGTCTTCGATAACGGCATTTAATTATCTTCTTCAAATAATACAAATCATTCGAGTCATCGGAATAATATGGTTTCTCTTGGTATCTTTCATTAGTTTGCCGCTTACTCCTATGAAGTAATTAACTAGCTATGATTTGATACATAATAAACTGGCTATTATTTGTTACAGACAGACGAAGGGGTTCGACACACATCAGCCCCCGCTTACTCCAGATTTTAATACCCTCGCTCTGCGGTCGCGTTAGTCCCTTCACATTGATTTTTTTCCTTTCAATAGCGTATGAAAAAAAGTCCAGTGGATCTTTCAGCTTAAACAGCGTATTATATGCGAACATAGTTCTTAGCCCTACGTATTCCTCGAGAACAGTTGGGTGCCTTTGAAAAAAGAACAACTCTTGCAGGATCTCTTTCCTTTTCAAGTTCTCTCGGCCTATCTTGTACCTGTACTTATCAGCAAATTTTTGGGGGGTTGGTACATCATTTAAACTTTCTCTAAGAAATTTTCGAGTATATTTATCGTATTCGGTTTCCTTTATAGAATTTCTTGACCTACGCATGAAGGAAAAAAACGTAGCGTCCCCCGCTAGTGGTTTTTCCTTTTTCGTTTTTTCTTCCTCTTTCTTTCTCTTTTTAAGATTTTTATATTTCGTTTTTCTATAAGATCCCCTTTTGTTTCTATAAAAAGGAAAAGTCAACAAAAGCAATTTGCTTGGTATAAACCACGACTTAGGTTTATATGCATTAAAAAATAGTACCAATTGTGGGAAGAACCAAGGTTCCAGATTCGATATAGGAGTATCTTCATTCATTTCCATCCAATCCCACCAAAAGTTGTGTTTTGCTTTGTGTGAATTTAAAACCATCGGTTTCGATTTAGATTCCGAAAACGCAATATAATTGAGGTTTTGATCTTGACAAATCTTAGGATAAAAAAAACTTTTTCTATCAATTAATTGATAATTATTAGTTCCGGTCTTAGCATTTTTATTATTGTTGAAATTGTTGAAATCGTCCTTGATCCAGGCCTCAAGATCGGTTTTTTTTGAACAGATAAATCCAAAATGCCCACGATATTTGCTATCCGCGCTTGGTTTTATATAGTCCGTCTCTCTGTGAAACTCGAATATTCGATACTCTTCTATATCGATAGGAATATCTCCGTTGATCCAGGCCTGAATATAGAGTTCCTTTTAAAAAGAGAAATTGATAATCTCCCAATCGAAATATCTTCTGTCCGTACTTCTTTTATATGGAGTTTCTTTCATATCCATAATCTTAGTTTTTCCTAGAGTATAATCAGGGACAACCTCTTCTAGTAAATCATAGATAGGTACCAAAAATACTCCGTCTAGTATATCAAAAAAAAACGTAATGAAAATAAAGTTTTAGATTCTTATTTGTTTCGAATGGTGATCCATAAATAAAATATATGGGTCCCTCTTATTTTCATAATAAATAGATCGATAAGATAAAAGATTATATCTATAGTCGTTTTTTTGAAAATTATCTTCTTGATTTGATAATGAATATACTTCGTAATCATTTTGTTTTTAATAATGAATTAGTTGGTCTTTTTCATATGAATCTGCTTTGGTCAAATCTTGATTTTGAATTGTAC